AATCATTGATACCGAAAATTTCTACAATAAATTAGGTAGGTCGCTAATATAGTGAGTTTCCTATCCAAGATTCTGCTATTTACTGAAATAATTTTACTGGAATATAGGAGGAATCCCCGGATGGGTCTAAATAGAACGAGGAAGTACAGTTTTAAGCGCCTTGCTTGCTTATGCCCAAACCAAACTAACAAATATTAGAATAAATATATTTGGATTAATATCTTTTTCAGTCATTCATTGAATGATAAATCACTACAAGTGACGGAGATACACGATTTAAATAACGGAAGATCCAATATTTTAAAATTGTATCTAGAATGACTGGAAAAGTGGAAACAAGGCCCGATATAATTTGATCATTATGAGTAAATCCAAAATCTTTGTAGACAGAACCCAGCATTAGTTCCCAACCGTGGGGTGAATGGAATCCGATACATAAATCCGTTAATAAAAGAATAGAAAAAGCTTTTATTGTGTCGCTTAAGTTATATAGGAATTCCTGAACCCACGAGTTAAGAATAACAAGTTCTTCATTACCTAGAATAGAATAACCAACTAGAATAACGAAACAGACTATATTTGTCGAGAAGTGTAAAATCGTATGGATCCGACCCTCGTTGTGCATCTTGATTAATTGGATCGTTTCTTTGTGGATTCCTATACTCAGTTTTTGTAGATATGTCTCCGGGTATTCTTTTATCATTTCATCCAACAAGATGAGTTCCTCTAATTCCATGAATTTTTCTATAATACTCTTTTCTTGAATATCATTCAAAAAGGTTTCGGATTGTGTAGTATTCCACCAATTAGTAACCCAAGATGCCAGACTTTTTTGAAATGAGAGAGAGATCCCCCAGGGCAAAAAGACTATAGATACAAGATATAGAAGGGGAGTTACTGCTTTCTTTTTTGCCATTTTTTTCGTCTGTGAATTTTTAATGAACCCGCCCCTTTCGTCGATTCCATATGATCTAAGATTTCTATTAAGCATGAGTTCTATTACAAGGTATTGAACCTAAGAATCTAGTCCCCGTTTGTTTGTTTTGCGATTCGTTGGTTAATTCTTGAATCTAGAAAGAAAAGAAAAAAAGTAAGAGCCCGCTTCAAGTGAAGAAATAATAACAATAAATAAATTTCGTTTTTGATGGCTGTTCCATACCATATACGTCTACTTTGGCTTGAATGAGCATTATGAGTAAACCCTCCGTTAATAAATAAGTTATGCTTTATGCTATAACTATCGAAAAGGGGAGAGGATTTTCCTTCTGATAATGATAAGAAAGGAAAGAAAACTTTTTATCATTTCAAAATACTTCAATTGGTACACGCAAGAAATAGGCCAATTCCGCAGCTTTTTGTTCAATTTCTCGCGGAGTCAAATTCTCGTCGGTACGAGTCAAAGGAACGGACCCCCGGCCCTTGATTTCCATATAAAGGACACGGCGGGCATAAATACCCTCTTTAACTTCTATTCTGATGGACTGAATTTCTTTCATAAGGAATCGGAGGAAGATGCGACGATTTTTTCCAGGAAATCCCCAACGAAAAATACGCACTATTCCCTCCTTTCGATCGAATCGATCATAACCACTACCCACATTCCACGAAATTGTGCACCACAAATAGGAACTAATAAAAAGACCCGCGATTCCATAGAAAGACATCACGATCCCCTGCGGAAAAAAAAGGATTTGCTGAGATGGAAATAAAGATATCAAATTTCTACCAAGATAACTGGAAATTCCAACCAACAAAAATCCTAATGAACCGAAAAAAAGGATAAAAGCCCAGCAGAAATTACTTGTTTTTCGAGATCCCGCTATAAGTTCTATCCATATATGTTCTGATCGCCAACTCATACTAGATCCAGGTGCTTTTTATTGAAATTGAGAGAATAACCCAAACGAATTTGACTTTACTCTTTTTTTTGTTTCCGAAGTAACTCTCATCAACTAGCACTATTCGGGCGTGAACCTTTCGGGATAATTCATCAAATTGAATTGGTTCGATCTAAAATAAGAACATCCCCTTCTTAGACTCTCCTATGGAGATCTACATACATTTAGATATATGGACTTTCCGGTTCAGACATCGGCATCGGCGGATTCCAATCTATTTTTATCTTAAACTATACTAATATATATATATCGAATTAAAATTCATTTACCCGTAAATTTTCCACATGTATATTCGTAGGAAGTTTATACCATAAATATTTATTCGTGTTATGATCCAAGTCTAAGCCTTGAAAAAGAAATGGGTGAGGTTGGGGCCCATCAAATCTAAAAAATTTTGTTTTTTTGAACATGAAGAGATAAAGAAGCCATTGCAATTGCTGGAAATACTAGACCCACCAAAGGCACAAAAATAGAGGGTAAGTTAAGAGTTGTCATAGGATGGGTACCTCGATTAAATATTTGTACCTGTTATTATTAATAGTTTATTAAAGATATCTTATAATAATTATACTATAACTATAAGTAAGTATATAATAAGTGCAAGTAATGTAGAACGAAATGAAAAAGAAAAAGTTTCTTACAAATTTCCGAAAGATTCTCGTTAGAATCCGACTCCATTTTTACTAAAAATGGGAGTTGGCGGGAGATATATAAAAATGCAAGACGTCTCTTTCTATTTCGATCTATATTTGAATTCTCTTTCTATTATCTATACATACGTAAAGGATAACATGAAATTCGTTTTATTTTACCTTGCTTAATTTCGTGAAAAGAAGAATCCAATCCGCTCTTTTATCTTACTGTCTGATTACTACTATTACTAATCAAGAACATGGTAAAAACAATTGGCAATTTTTGTTTGATTCTTTATTACAATTCGATCTTATGTCACCAAAGAAAACGCAAACCTCATTCTTCTGATTTTAACTTTGATTCTGATAATTAATTCACAATAGAATTTTAAAAACGCTACTTGATTGAATTTGTATTCAAAGTCAAAGGAAAGAAAGTGTGGAGCTGAAATAACTCACTCAGAACACCCTTTAAAGGATTACGTGGTACAATTGGGTCGAATAAGCCCTTATGGAATAAGTATTCAGCCGTTTGTGAACCCTCAGGTACTGTCTTATTCAATGTTTGTTCAATTACTCTTTTACCCGCAAATGCAATGTAAGCATTGGGTTCGGCAATAATGATATCCCCTAACATACCAAAACTAGCTGTCACCCCGCCAGTAGTAGGAGATGTAAGGATGGATACATAAAATAGCCTTTTATTTAATTGATAATTATATAAGGCAGAGGATATTTTAGCCATTTGCATCAAGCTCAAACTTCCTTCTTGCATACGTGCTCCTCCAGAAGCACACACTAGAATAAGAGGTAGAACTTTATTTGTAGCATATTCGATCAAACGGGTTATTTTCTCGCCTACTACAGATCCCATACTACCCCCCATAAACTGAAAATCCATAACTCCAATTGCTATGGGAATACCATTTAGCTGACCTATACCTGTTTGAACAGCTTCAGTTAATCCCGTCTTTCTTTGATAAGAATCAATACGATCTTTATAAGGTTCCTCCTCCGAATGAAATTCAATGGGATCCAGAGAAACCATGTCTTCATCCAAAGGACCCCAAGTACCCGGATCAATCAAAAGTTCGATTCTATCTGAACTACTCATTTTCAAATGAGATCCACATTGCTCACAAATATTCATTTTTGACTTAAAAAATTTCTTATAATTTAATCCATAGCAATTTTCGCATTGGACCCATAAATGCCTGTACTTTTGAGTTACATCGAGATCATCCGAACTTTGAGTTAAATCACTATCCTTTGTATTAGTATTGTAATTTTTGCTTTCACTACTATTTCCACTTTCGCCATAAATGTAACTATCAATGTAATTGTCGCTACTATCAATACGGATTTGAGAACGAAGATAACTGTCAATGCAACTATTAATGTGATTATTCCAACTATATTTAGTATCATACATGCAATGATCAGAGTGGGGGTCGTCACTCTTGGATTCATTATTCAGATAACTATAAAACGAACTTTCTACTTCATCCAAAAACGAGGGATCATTGTCAATCTCAAAAATCTGATTTTCAATATCAAAATATATGGAATAACTGTCCCCGTTACTATCCCTAACTAAAAAGGTGTCATCAGAGATGAAATTCCTAGTGCCAAATAAATGATCAACATTACTGCCACTATCACTCGAATGAGGAATGTTTTTACCCGTATCAGTTATAACCTGGTCTTTACTTCTACTTCCACCGGTACTTTCAATAGGACCAAGACTGTCCATTGCTTTACTTAGTCCACACCTGAATTTGAACTCTTCATTAGACAACATTGAATTGAACCACCGTTTTTCCATAGAGCTTTTTTGCCCCCAATTTACATAAAAATAAAAGAGATGAATAGTCATTCGATAAAAATAAAAAAATCGTTTGAATATTTCATTTCTTATCAGAATAAGCATCTAAATCCAATCACTAGGATTATTAACTATAACTAAGAATGAGCGAGGATTGAAAGAAACGATTCCTTTTTGTGGGAATCCGGGCTCTCACTTCATTATATATTATATGATGGAACCTTTTTCGGTTAGAAATAGAAAAGGAGTTTCCCATGTCGTGTTAAATTTGTAAAAAAAAAAAGAACTATTTGTTCTTTTGCTTATGAAGAATTTTTTCGTAAAACTCGTCGAATAATAGATTTCTATTCCGACATAGACCGAAAAGGACAATATACAGGATGGGATGAGGTAGTAAGGGGTTGTGTGTGATACTTGGCTCGATTCGTGGGTCAAAACTACAGGATATAAAAAAATACTCCAATCCTGATCCATAGGATTAATTGTGGATCCACCACAACAATAGAAACTTTTGAGTTGCTTAGTCTTTTATTTTATTTATTTTGGATATATCTATACTTATATAGATATACCAAGTATAGATATACAAGATCTTAAATCCAAAATATATATATTATATAAAGTCCTTGTATTTTTCTTCGGCTC